AAAGAAAGAGAATAGTAGGAATTCTCTTATCCCATTCGGAAAGATACTATCCTCATAATTATCTATGACTGTTTTTGTCTCTAGCATGACCACTTGATGAAATGAAATGTGGAGGAAAGTGGGGGAAATGGCCGATACTACTGGAAGGATTCCTCTTTGGCTGATAGGTACTGTAACCGGTATTCTTTTGATCGGTTTAATAGGTATTTTCTTTTACGGTTCATATTCCGGGTTGGGTTCATCTCTGTAGTAATCGGATGAACCGGATTTTAGACATGAAAAAGTAAGAACTCAGCGGGCCCTTACTGCTCTAATCAGACAAAGGAGGGTAAGGGCCCGCTGAGTTCTTACTCCATATAGCGAAACTTTGATATACTCCATAACATACAAATTGGAAAGTTATCCAGTAAACATAATGAAAATATTATATTCGTAGAAATGACAAAACGGATCCTTTGTTTCTTATCTTAATAAATTGAAGAATTAAATCTATTGATTGATTCATAGTCTCTGTCGTTCCTCCATAATATGAACTCTTACAAAGCAACAAAAAAGAAAGAATCAATCGATTTTCTGGATAATCCAATATTAATATTATATGGATTTCTACGGATGAGACATCCTGCAAATTCTTTCTTTCTATTCTAAATTTCTAAATTAATAGAACCTTATTCTATAAAAATTCTGATGAGATAATAAAATAAATAAGGATTTGGATATTTGTAAAAATATAATTTGCCTTTCAACCGGAACAGTAAAAGTTTTTTTTGTTTGAAAAATTTTTCTAAATTAGAAGTTTAAATTAATTGAATAATTAAAGAAGTTCTATTTGTTCAATGAATTTATCCTCCCCTAACCCTTTCTTTTTGTTTGTCTACTACTTCTTATGAATCTAAACAAAGGAGTTTCGATAGATCCGGAAAGCAAGGAAAGGAATAGTAATCTTTGACGAACAGGAGAAAAAATCATTATTATTTCGATACAAGACGACACAAGAAAGGGGTGGAAAGTCCTTTTTCTTGTGTCGAATAGAAGATTAGGAAGACTAGTAATCCCCCCTAAAAGTATTTGTTCCTTTCATTTTTCCCATCCTTCCGTTGTATTTGTATGCCTATAGTCTATTACTAGGAATGGGATACACGTAATGAATTCCAGACATCCCACAAACAAAACAAAAACAATATAAACAAAAAGGTTTACAGAATTTTTTGATCATACATAATTGTATCGATCGACAATAATTTGTTACTTTTTACCAACTTTTTGTTAAGGAATTTCTGGACCTAGAAATTCATTTCATACAATTGAACCTTTTCAAACTGTTTCTTTTTAAGAACCAAAAAAACTTGTGCCAAAATAACAGATGCCAAGAAGAACAAAAGGCCTTGGACACGTAATGGATCTTGAAGCACTATTTCTGCATCTCCCTGACCAAACCCTCCTACATTGGGATTGCTTGTTAATGGTTGATCAAGCTTGATGGATTCACCCTCTGAAACAAGAAGTTCTGGTCCTGGAGGTATAATATCAACCACTTGATGTCCATCCGATGCATCAACTATGGTTATTTCATATCCTCCTTTTTCTTTACGTACTATTCTGCTTACTATACCTGCTGATGTCGCATTATAGACTGTATTGTTACTCTTGCTCCCATCAGGATAAATCTGACCCCTTCCTCTGTTCCCACCTACATATATGGGATATTTTAAGAAGTGAACGTCTTTCTTCGTAGCAGGGTCGGGGGAAAGAATGGGAAAGGCGATTTCACTATATTTCTGACCGGGAACAGGACCTATCACAAGAATATTTCTTTTATTGGGACGATAACTCTGAAAAGACAGATTTCCCATCTTTTCTCTCACCTCGGGAGAAATACGATCGGGGGGGGCTAATTCGAATCCCTCGGGTAAAATAAGAACAGCCCCTACATTCAACGCCCCCTTTTTACCATTAGCAAGAACTTGTTTCAGTTGTATATCATAAGGGATTCGAACAACTGCTTCAAATACAGTATCAGGAAGCACGGCTTGCGGAACTTCAATATCCACGGGCTTATTAGCTAAATGGCAATTGGCACATACAATTCGTCCAGTTGCTTCTCGTGGGTTTTCATAACCCTGCTGCGCAAAAATGGGATATGCATTTGAAATAGATGCCCAAGTTATTACATATATCATGATCGATACAGAAATCGATTGAGTCATCTGTTCCTTTACCCAAGAAAAAGTATTTCTATTTTGCATGTCCAATCATTGATCCCGGAATTTCTACAATAAATTTAGATAGGTAGCTAGTATAGTTCCCTATACACGAGTTTGTCATTGTACTGGGATAATTGTACTGGAATATAAGACGAATACCTTGAAAAGCTAGAAGTATAAAGAATTAAGTAAGATTGAAAATGCTTTCTTTATATACGAAGAAAGATTCTGATTTGATTCATATCAGGAAATCAAATGAGTTCTTCATTCATTCATTGAATGATAAATGACTACAAGTGAAGGAGATACACGATTTAAATAATAGAAGATCCAATATTTCACAATTGTATCTAGAATAACTGGAAAAGTGGAAACAAGACTAGATATAATTTGATCATTATGAACCAATCCAAAATCGTTGTAGACCGAACCAATCATTAGTTCCCAACCATGGGTTGAATGAAATCCGATCCATAAATCAGTAACTAAAAGAATCAAAAAAGCTTTTATTGTGTCACTTAAGTTATAGAGGAATTCCTGAATCCAAGAATTAAGAATGACAAGTTCTTCATTACCCAGAATAAAATAACCACTTAGAATAGCGAAACAAATTATATTTGTCGAGAAATCCAAAATGATATGGAGATGATATTCATTGTGTGTTTTGACCAATTGTATCGTTTCCTTGTGTATTCCTATACGAAGTTTTTGTATATGCATTTCCGGGTAATCCTTTATCATTTCATCCAAGAGGAATAGTTCTTCCAATTCTATGAATCTTTCTAGAACGTTTTTCTCTTGAATATCATTCAAAAAAGTTTCGGATTTCCCGGTATTCCACCAATTAGTAACCCAAGGTTCCAGACACTTATTAAATGAGAAAGAGACCCACCAGGGCAAAAATATTATGGATGAAATATATGGGAGGGGAACCCAGGCTTTCTTTTTTTTTTTCATTTTTATCTTATCCTAAAAGAAAAGGACCCTTATTCTATTTCTATATTCCTTCTAGATCCGAGATATAAATTTTTACACAAAAATAGGAATAGATCCGTAGGTTCAATACCTTTTTTTTTATAGAACTCGTACTTCAGAGAAATATCAGATAGAGTCGACGGTTGTATTAAAAAGGAAATTTGCAAGTTCTTTTTCCATTTTTTCTTCAGTTCATTTCAAAATACTTCAATTGGTACGCGTAAGAAATAGGCCAATTCGGCAGCTTTTTGTTCAATTTCTCGTGGAGTAAAATACTCATCAGTACGAGTCAAGGGAATGGCTCCTTGGCCTCTGATTTCTATATAAAGGACACGACGAGGATAAAGACCCTCTTTAACCTCCATTCTGATTGATTGGATATCTCTCATAAGTAAGCGAAGGAAGATGCGACGATTTATTCCAGGAAATCCCCAACGAAAAATACACACTATTCCTTCTTTTCTATCGAATCGGTCATAACCACTACCTACATTCCATGAAATTGTGCACCACAAATAGGAGCTAATGAATAGACCTGCGATCCCATAGAAAGACATCACGATTCCTTGTGGAAAAAAAAGAATTTGCTGAGATGGAAATACGGATATCACATTCCTACCAAGATAACTGGAAGTTCCAACCACTAAGAATCCTAGTGAACCTAAAAAAAGGATACAGGCCCAGAAAAAATTACTTGTTTTTCGAGACCCCGTTATAAGTTCTATCCATATATGTTCTGATCGCCAATTCATACTCTACTAGATCCAGTTGCATTCGATTGGAATTGAGAAAATAACCCAAATGAATTTTACTTTCTTGATCCCGAAGAAACTTTCATTAACTAGCACTATTCTGATGTAAACCGTTAGAAGTAATTTGTTAGATACATTGACTTTCCATTTAAATAAAATATTCGCCGATCCATTTTTAACCGGCTATACCTGCATATACATGCATTTATGCGGATATCGTATATCCGCATAAATGCATAACAGTTCTTTCATTTGTGTTCGGGAAGAGTCACATATCGTACCATATTACATTACACTAAATAAATATCTGTATTATGATCCAGTTTTGAAATAAATTGATGAGATTTGGTCCCATCGGATCTAGACAATCTTATTTTTTTGGACATGAAGAGATAAAGAAGCCATTGCAATTGCCGGAAATACTAGGCCCACTAAAGGCACAAAAATAGAGGGTAAGTTGAGATCTGTCATAGAATGGGTGCCTCGATTTAATATTTCTATCTATTTAATATTTCTATCTATTAGAAAGAGAAAGATATCTTATGATAAGTATATCTATTCTAAGTATATATCATAAACTTTATTTTATTTATATTATTTTATTATAATAAAATAAAAAATTTATATATATATATTATATATATTATATTATAATATAGTAATAATTTATATATTATAGTTTTTAGTAATAAATATSTTAGTTTAATAATATTATTAATATAATAGTTATTATAATATTTAGAAATTATTAATATTTTTATTAATATTTAGAATATTTAAATATTTAGAAGTCTAATTAATATAATATTTACTGAGTACTTAAGTACTTAACTTAAACTTAAATAATAACTAATARTAATAATAAATAATTAAGTAATTAAGTTAAGTTAATAAGTTAATAAGAATTAAGAAGAAGTAGTTAATAAGTGCAATGTAGAACTAAATAAATTAAGTGTACCCATTCATCTTTCTACACGAATATGTATGATAATTCGCTTTATTAATAGATTTTATTATTCTTCTCTTCTCCCATCCTTATCTTCTTTCTAATCTAATAAGGAGTTTATTATGAAAATACAAAGATTTTATTAGGAGTTTGCGACTCTAACTAATCCGGATCCATCCATCCAACAAACGGGGATTCATAGTAAAAAATGAGGGTTATCGATAGATATAGAAATAACTTCTATTCTCTATTTTATATTTATTTCTTTTTATTTTGATTTCGATATTTTTTTTATTGTATATATTAATACGTAAGAAGGCCAGATAAATTTTTTTTTTATTTTACCTAATTCTAATTCCTCGGAAGGAGAAATTAATTCACTTTTTTATCCTGTTGATAGAGGGTTCGTGATTACTAATCATGAATAGAGGTAGGATAAAAAAATAGATCTGGGGAAAAAAATAAAAAGTAATTACCCGAAACTTCTAACTCTTATTACTTATTACATTACAAGTGGAACTTATGTCATCAAAGAAAACACCATTCTTTTTAGTTTTTTTTTGATTACGATGAACTAAATACTTGTTCGATACAAATAACTGAATTTAGTGCTATACTTTATTAATTTTTTATTAATTTTTTTATTAAATTCATTTTTTTATTAATTTTTTGAATTTTGATTCAAGGGAAAGAAACCGTGGAGCTGAAATAACTCACTCAGAACACCTTTTAAAGTATTACGTGGTACAATTGGGTCAAATAAGCCTTTATGGAATAAATACTCAGCCGCTTGTGAACCATCGGGTACTGTCTTTTTCAATGTTTGTTCAATTACTCTTTTACCCGCAAATGCGATGTAGGCATTAGGTTCAGCAACAATGACATCTCCCAACATACCAAAACTGGCTGTTACTCCACCGGTTGTAGGAGATGTAAGGATTGATACATAGAATAATTTTTTATTTGATTGATAATTATATGAAGCGGAAGATATTTTAGCCATTTGCATCAAACTCAAACTTCCCTCTTGCATGCGCGCTCCTCCAGAAGCACACACAATAATGACAGGTAGAGATTGATTAGTAGCATACTCGATCAAACGAGTTATTTTCTCACCTACTACGGATCCCATACTACCTCCCATGAACTGAAAATCCATAACCCCAATTGCTATGGGAATACCATTTAGTTGACCTATGCCTGTTTGAACAGCTTCAGTTAAACCTGTCTTTCTTTGATAAGAATCGATACGATCTCTATAGGGTTCCCCCTCTGAATGAAATTCAATGGGGTCCATAGAGACCATATCTTCATCCATAGGATCCCAAGTCCCCGGATCAATCGAAAGTTCGATTCTATCTGAACTGCTCATTTTCAAATGATATCCACACTGTTCACAAATATTCATTTTTGACCTAATAAATTTTTTATAATTTAATCCATAACAATTTTCGCATTGAACCCATAAATGCCTGTATTTTTTATTTCTATCGAAATCATTAGATCTTCCTCTTATATTGAAATCACTGCCATTTTTACTAGTTCTTATACCAGTACCAGAACTCCCACTTTCACTACCAGTTACATTTTCAGTACAAATGAAACTATAAATGTAACTGTCACTGTAATTGTCGGTACCACCGGAAATGGAACTATTAATACTGACTTCAAAACGAAGATAATTATCAATGCAACTATTAATGTGATTATTCCAACTAGATTGAGTATCATATATGTAATGATAATAGTAGTGATTGTTTCTCTTAGACCCACTATTTAAATAACTAGAAAAAAAACTTTCTAGTTCACTCAGAAAAGAACTATCATTGTCAATCTCAAAAATCTTATTTTCAATATCAAAACATACAGAATAACTGTTACCATTACTATCCCTAATTAAAAAAGTGTCATCAGAGATCAAACTACAAATATCCCTGATATCAAATAAATAATCAACATTTCTGAAACTATAACTCTCACTATCACTCCAACTAGGAATGTTTTTCTCCGTACCATTTAGAATGGGTTCTTCACTTCCACTGGAATGTCCAATAGCATCAAGACTATCCATTGATTTATTTAATCCACACCTATGTTCTAACTTATCGTTATACAACATCGAATTGAACCACCATTTTTCCATAGAGTCTTCTTGCCCCCTATTTTGATGAAAATATAATAGATGAATAGTCATTCCATAAATAATCATTTTACTATTTTATTTCCTATCAGAATTAAGCATATGAATCCAATCATTAGGATTGAATCCAATCATTAGGATTGTTAACTAATAAGATAACAATAACGTAACAAGTGAGTATTGAAAGAAATGATTTTTTTTGGGGGGGGTCCAAAGTATCACTTCAATATATTGATAGAATCTTTTTCTCAATTAAAAAATATAAAGACAGGTTTCTCTCATGTCATGTACTACAAATTCTCATCGAGAAGAAAAATAGTTGTTTCTTCCTATAAATAAAATAAAGAATTCGTTCTCGTATAATATTGTATCGTATAATCAAATAATAAGTTTCTATTCCGACATGGAAAGAAAAGACAATATACAGGATGGGTAGAAAGAGCCCTTCCTTTGGCTTGATCTATAGCCTGAAACTACGGGATA